AGTCTCAAATTCAGGATCTTCCGCTGCGCGGATTTCCTGGGAAACGAAGTCATAAGCACGTAGGTTCAGAGCCAGGCCAACTACGCCAATAGCACTCATCCATAAACCGGTGACGGGTACAAATAGCATAAAGAAATGTAACCAACGTTTATTAGAAAAAGCAACACCAAAGATTTGGGACCAAAAGCGGTTAGCAGTGACCATTGAATAAGTTTCTTCAGCTTGAGTTGGATTAAAAGCGCGGAAGGTATTTGCACCATCACCATCTTCGAATAGAGTGTTTTCTACGGTAGCCCCATGGATAGCGCATAGCAGAGCTGCGCCTAATACTCCGGCAACTCCCATCATATGAAATGGGTTCAACGTCCAATTATGAAATCCTTGGAAGAAAAGAATGAATCGAAATATAGCTGCTACGCCAAAACTCGGCGCAAAGAACCAACCAGATTGTCCCAGTGGATAAATAAGGAATACGGAAACAAAAACAGCGATTGGGCCAGAGAATGAAATTGCATTATAAGGCCGCAATTGAACAGACCGAGCAAGTTCAAATTGGCGTAACATGAAACCTATTAGTGCAAAAGCCCCATGGAGAGCGACAAAAGTCCACAGACCACCTAATTGACACCAACGAGTAAAATCCCCCTGTGCTTCCGGGCCCCATAGTAGCAACAAAGAGTGTGCTAAACTATTGGCAGGGGTGGAAACCGCTGCGGTTAAGAAATTGCAACCTTCCAAATAGGAACTAGCCAATCCATGGGTATACCAAGAAGTTACAAAAGTAGTCCCTGTAAACCAACCCCCTAAAGCGAAATAAGCACAAGGAAAGAGCAATAGGCCGGACCATCCTACAAAAACGAAACGGTCCCTTCGTAACCAGTCGTCCATAATATCAAATAGATCATTTTCTTCTTTAGTAACTCTACCAAGGGCTATAGTCATAGTGATCCTCCTATTCAATTACTTCAACCATTTCCGAGCATCTCATATTACTTCCAGGGCATACGAAAGTTTGATTATCTGTGAACGACTTCTTTCTCGTTCAATGCCCTTTTTCAAAGGTCTCGAAGATAGAAATTTTTCATTTTTATCTATGGGGTCACAACCAAGGTCGTGGTAAATCCACGAATTTCATTCAATTAAATTTTCTTAATACTATAGAAATAGAAATAGAAATAAACAAGAAATAAAGAAATAAACATTTGAATTCAGCATTATTCCATGATTCCTATTTCAATTCAAAGCCTATCTTTTCTTTTAAGAGAAAAATAAAAATGGACTTTTGAAACCCTTTTTATGTGTAACGGAAAAGAGTTGCGATTTCTTCTTATTCCTATAGAACGTCTAGTAACAAGAATATGAAATCATAAATAGCGAAAAATTCTTGCCTTGCGCGATCTAAGTCTAAGGAAATACAAAAAATCCGCTTATACACCAATTTCATCCACATCGAATTTATATATCAGAATAGCGGATAGAGGTATCATTCAAGGGGTCAGGTCTACTTACTTTATCTTTCTTTCCAATTTTATTGTGGGTTTGATAAGAACCTTTTTTGTGGATAAATAATAAAAAAAGCGTTTTTTTATAACCTGCTTGTTTTATTCTAACAAATCCTATTGTTTTATTCTAACAAATCCTATATGGAACTGCCCGCTGAAGAGAAAATATATCTTATTTATATCGAATTTTGGAAAGAAAAAACAAGAATTTTCTTCTTTTTTTTATTAACATTAAGAAAAAAGAATATAATTAAAATGGAATTGGCAATATAATTTTTATACACTATCGTTATTTCTTGCCTTTGTCATATCACGAAAACCTTTCGATTTGGAACGGGGAGAGATGGCTGAGTGGACTAAAGCGGCGGATTGCTAATCCGTTGTACAATTTTTTTGTACCGAGGGTTCGAATCCCTCTCTTTCCGCCCCCTCGGATCATTTGGGACTTTCAAATTGTAAGGAATTCTGACCCCCGTATTTTCTCATAGAAAAATGTACGAAATAAATCCAATTTGTAAGAAAAAATTCCCCAAAATTTTTGATTTTTACTCCTCACGCCCGGGATTACGTCCTGGGTCATTAGATAAGAATCCAAAGATAAAGAGGGAAACAAAGAATATCACTACTGTATAAACAAAAAGTTTGAGAGTAAGCATTACATAATCTCCAAGATTTTTTTTGTTAAGGAATAGATTACCCATTTTTTCTTACCACACAGATCGACTAGGATGGGTTTTGTTTATTTTTACACCTAAAAATGCAAAAATCAATTCTAAAAAAAAATTGCAAGAATTGCTTTATAATAAGCACTCTTATCAATATCAAAAATTAGTTTAGGTATTGTGTGGGTACCTAAAGGTACCTGCTCAACGTAGGCGCAGGGGATAGAAAGGCGGATCCAAATTTATTGCTGCAGTTATACATTCAATGGAGAAGAATTTGAATTTTAAAATAGAAAGTTCATAATATAAGACTTCTCAGCTCTTATCCATTTTTTGTATTTTTTTGGAATAAATACATCATTCAATTTGGCAGACGGAATAGTATAGTAAAGATTTCATCGAAAACTTACAGCAGCTTGCCAAACAAACGCTAATAGAAAAAAGAGTACAGGTATGACAGGCATAACATCAACGATTGGGTTGAAAATGGCATAAGCTTCGGGTAATTTGGCAAAGAAAAAGCTAGTCGGACAAAGAACAGAATTAAAACAGATACAGGTTAAACTAAGTATATTAGGCATAACAAGCATTTCGTTCTTGTAGAGTAGATAATTGAATTTTGATTGAGTTATTTTTCTAAGGGAAAAAGCAAAAGAAAAGGTGGATTCCAAATCCTTTTTTCTTCGGACTTTCCAAAACACAAAATACCTCCTTGTATTCGCATTCTCAAATGAGAATGGAAGAAATTCGACTTTCATATAATATCTTAATAGAATTCCATGTAATGATCAATGCATTTTTTGGATTCTATATTATCCGCATGTCTAAAATCCTAGCAAGAAAATATGCCTCATTTTTTAGGTAATTGAAGTGGGATTGACGAATAATATATAAAAATACTAGTGTTTATTAGTGTCGCATAAAACGAAATGAAATGGGGCGTGGCCAAGTGGTAAGGCAGCGGGTTTTGGTCCCGTTACTCGGAGGTTCGAATCCTTCCGTCCCAGATTTTTTCTGATGAAGCGAAAGATAGAATTATATTGTGCCCTGCACGACACAAAAGTTTATTAAAGAGAATAATTATCTCTTATGAACTCGTAGATTAGATGCATTTCTAAGCATTCATTTTCTTTCTCAGAAAACAAAAAATAAAGTGTCAAGTCCAGTTAAATTTAATATCTTTATTTTCCTGAACAATTTTTGTCTATCAGGCACATTCAGGATATGCCGCTACTACTCATTACTCATATGTGTTTTGAATATGTGTTTTGAAATTTGAACTTCTTAGATAAACTTTATGCTCCGTATCTATGAAGTGGGAATTCTTATAATTCTGTCTACTCGACTTTCGAATTGATTGAAAAAAAAATTATTAATGAGGTAAAACACTGTATATAAAATGAGACCTATCTCTTTATGATAGAGATAGATTTTTGTTTTGTTATATTAATAGATTTTTGTTTTGTTATATTATTAGTAAAAAAGAAAGGTCCCTCTTTGGTTAAGCGAAAACGATCTCGATCTGTGATTCCTTAAATATCCAGAATGATCCATTTTGGTAAGGTTAATGTAAGAACTGTTCGTTGAATACAATGCATTCAAAAAAAATCGTACTTTACTTTTCTTATTTTTTATTTTGAGTTCTTTCTTTTACCTAAAAGAAAGAATGCTATAAGTAAAAGCAAAGACCTTAATTTTACTTTACAAAAAAACAAAAAAAATTTCTTTCTTTTGTTATTCGAGTCGAAGAAGTATGAGAATTTTATAACTACCCCAAAACTACCAATCTTTTCATTGGCATAGCTTATTTGGTTAATAGTTAATTGTTTTTGTTATAGAAAAATATATTAATGAATTTAATTAATTCAACTTTTTGGAGGTTGACAGTTTATTTGTTGGGGAAGAGTCGATCCTTTTCATTTCAGAATTGATCATCTTGAGTTCTCTGTTGAGAATGGAAATTCAACAATAAATAAACCTTAAGCAAACTATTTTTTTCCTCTTTTTTGAACTATGTTTCATTTATATGATAGAATCCGGGTTTAAATAAATGGGATTTTTGCGGAGTGTTCCCCGAAAAATACTTATTCCTTTTATCCATATTTCTCCATAGATAGCAAGTTTGAGTTAGTATACAAAAGCAATGACTATTCATGATTCCATCCATATTGGATCAATTCTTGATACCATTTTGCAATGAAATTAGAGGAATGTTATGGTAAAACTTCGTTTAAAACGATGTGGTAGAAAGCAACGTGCGACTTGAAGGACATGATCGATTGTGGATTTTGCTCTCCATCATTTTCCATAGTAATGAAAATGCTCTTGGCTCGACATAGTCTGTTCTATTCGTCCCGAACCGAATTTGCGCCGGGTTGTTTGTAATGTAAGTAAATAGTACACGATGGAGCTCGAGAGGGCGGAATTTCTTTTTTATCAAGGGAAAGAATCTAGGGTTAGTGAAAACTAATAAATTAGGTCAACTTTGTCAGTCTATCCTTAATATAGAAATCAAAAGGTTAAAATAAGAAAAAAGTCCAATTTTGGAAGATTGGAAAAACTTTTTCGATTAAAAGTCTATCTGAATCAATGGTTCATATTTGATTTCTATAGAAGAGTGAAATGCTTTATCGAAGGAAATAAGAAAAAAGAAAGGGTATGTTGCTACTCTTTTGAAAGAGAAAAGAATAGGAGTTCCCTAAGTAATGTCTAAACCCAAGGATTTCGCAAATCAAAGATAAAGGATTCCGGAACAAGTAAACACGATTTTCAACCGTCTCAACAATAGAATTAGATCAGAATAAGAAATCAAAGTCAATTTGTTCGAGATGAGATAAAGAAAAGAGTTTAGAGACGACTCAAAAAATTTCGAAGGGTTTTTCTTTTGAAGTCTGTCAGTCAAAATTAGCCAACTTGAGTCATGAGTATAAATGAAATTTGTTTTTTCTTTTCTTTAAGGAAATTAATGCAAGTTATAATCTAATTTGTATCTACTTGTATTATAGATATTCTAGACTATTATAGACGGAAATTCGAATCATTTTCTCGAGCCGTATGAGGAGAAAACCTCCTATACGTTTCTAGGGGGGGCGGGGGTTGTTTATCTACATCTATCCCAATAAGCTATCTATCGAATCGTTGCAATTGATGTTCGATCTCGAAGAGAAGGAAGAGATCTTCGAAAAGTAGGTTTTTATGATCCGATAAAGAATCAAACTTGTTTAAATGTTCCCGCTATTCTATATTTCCTTGAAAAGGGTGCTCAACCTACAAGAACAGTTTATGATATTTTAAGGAAGGCAGAATTCTTTAAAGATAAAGAAATAACTTTGAGTTAATTGAAGAACTAAATTAAATGAATAAAAAAGTAGGAGAGGGTCGTTAGTACCCTTAAATTATTTAGACGCAATTTGCCTCTTTCTTAGTCCTATTTTTTTTGCTGCATTTATGTCGTGCCAATCCAACAAAAGTCCTTATTTTATTCCCTTTTTGTATCTAATTGCATTGTATTTCCATTGACAAAGGTCTATTGAACAAATAGAATTTGTAGATAGATGGGTCTCTTTATCGTCACTCCATATTAGGTATTTCTGTCTACACTTCGCTCAAATGATAGGGTTGCCCCCCCTTGCATATACTCTCATACAAGCATACAAGATTTTTTGATTTAAAGAAATCCAAATTGCCAAAAAAAAAATGACAATTTTGCCATTGTAATTGGCTTCCCCCTTTTTTACCCTTAGTGAAATTTAACCGCATCTGTTCATTTTGGTATTTGAGTGTTTTTAATGGGTGATAAATCTTTCTTTTGATGTCTTGCTAATTCCATGTTTTGACAGGAGTGTCCGGTGTAATTCCATCGATTTTTGGATTTCGATTGTATCGAAGAGATCCTATTTTATCCGGGTTGCTAACTCAATGGTAGAGTACTCGGCTTTTAAGTGCGACTATGATCTTTTACACATTTGGATGAAGCAACAAATTCGTCCAGACTCTTGGTAGAGTCTAAAAGACCACGACTGATCCTCAAAGGTAATGAATGGAAAAAATAGCATGTCGTAATAAAATTAATTTCTTTTTTTGTTTTAATAAAATTTTGTTTTAATAAAAAAATTCTGATTTTCTGGGTCTAGTGAATAAATGGATAGAGACTGTCTCTAATTCTGGTAAAATAATAAAAAGCAACGAGCTTAACTTCTTAATTGGAAGGATTCCCTAATCTAATTAGACGTTAAAAATGGATTAGTGCCTGATGCGGGAAAAGGTTAGGTTTTCCTATGAGTGGACCCTTTACTTTTTTTTTAGAAATCCTAATTATTCTTGATTATGGATTGAAAAGGGGTGGTATGAATTGAATGTGTAAAAGAAACAGTATATTGATAAAGAGACTGTATTCCAAAGTCAAAAGAGCGATTGGCCGGCAAAAATAAAGGATTAGTTCTTGTTTGTTTTGTAATTAGAACAAACATAAACTAATTGGATAGAAAAGGAGCGGAAAAAGATGTATGGATTAGACTCCCTTTCTTTCCAGGGTTTGTATTATGCAATACCTTGTTCTGACCATATTGCACTATGTATCATCATTTGATAAACCGAGAAGTGCTTTTTTCTCTGATTCAAGTAGAAATACAAATGGAAAAATTCGAAGGGTATTCAGAAAAGCAGAAATCTCGTCAACAATACTTCGTCTACCCACTTCTCTTTCAGGAATATATTTATGCATTTGCCCATGATTATGGATTAAATGGTTCCGAACCTGTGGAAATTTTTGGTTGTAATAACAAGAAATTTAGTTCACTACTTGTGAAACGTTTAATTATTCAAATGTATCAGCAGAATTTTTGGATTAATTCAGTTAACCAGTCTAACCAGGATCGATTGTTGGATCATAGCAATTATTTTTATTCTCAGTTTTATTCTCAGATTCTATCTGAGGGGTTTGCGATCGTTGTGGAAATCCCACTCTCGCTAGGGCAACTATCTTATCCGGAAGAAAAAGAAATACCAAAGTTTCAAAATTTACAATCTATTCATTCAATATTTCCCTTTTTAGAAGACAAATTTTTGCATTTACATTATCTATCACATATAGAAATACCCTATCCTATCCATTTAGAAATCCTGGTTCAACTCCTTGAATACCGGATTCAAGATGTTCCGTCTTTGCATTTATTGCGATTCTTTCTCAACTATTATTCGAATTGGAATAGTCTTATTACTTCAATGAAATCGATTTTTCTTTTGAAAAAAGAAAATAAAAGACTATTTCGATTCCTATATAACTCTTATGTATCAGAATATGAATTTTTCTTGTTGTTTCTTCGTAAACAATCTTC